ATGAAATAATCGATAAAATAAAAAAATAAATAACAATTTTTTTTTTTTGACATATCTTTATATTTTATATTAGGCCCTTCGGGTCTAGATGGCATGACCAATCAATAGCAAGATACCAACATTTTTTATATAATATTTAATATTATATTAAATTATATTAATTTAATATGATTCATTTTAAAGATGCCTTGGTGGTGAAATGGAAGACACGCAAGACTCAAAATCCTGTGCTAAAGAGCGTGGAGGTTCGAGTCCTCTTCAAGGCATCATAGTATTGAGAATTTTAATTATTTAAATTATTTAATTAAATGAACAATTCAAAGTTAAGAAATAATTAATTGATCTTTCGGTATTCCCAAGAAAATTATTCTTTTTGTTGATTTTATATGTCTTTTATTCAAAAAAAAAAAAAAGAGTTAATGGATTATTCACCATGTATGAAGATATACACAAAGCATCCATGGCTGAATGGTTAAAGCGCCCAACTCATAATTGGTTACTTCGTAGGTTCAATTCCTACTGGATGCATACTATACTAATAGGAGCCTATAATACAAGAATACAAATACATTTATTTAATATACTTAAGATACAAAAAAAAGGAAATTGAATACCCAAATATTCCGTTTGATAACCCTATAATCAATTCTTCTTATAAAAAAATTAAAAGGGGGATTTAAAGTTGCAGAAAGAAAGAAGAAAGTAGGCTTTTTTTTTTACATTATTTCAATAAAAATGGGTTGCCCGGGATTTGAACCCGGAACTATTCGGATGGAGTAGATAATTTTCTTGTTAAACAAGTAAAAACCCCTCCCCAAGCCGTGCTTGCATTTTTCATTGCACACGGCTTTCCCTATGTATACATCTAAACTTCAATTTTTATAGACATATAAGAGAAAGGTTTGAATACTCTGTTAAGTTTAACCTTAGTAGATCTACATGCTACATAAACATTTCAGAATCGATAAAATAAAAATATAAATAATAGTAAATCAATAATTATTTGTCAGCTCATTAATAGAAAGAATATCCAAATACCAAATATTTTTTATAAAGACTTTTCCTAAAATTGAATAATTTTTTGAAAAAGTGAAATATAAAACTTTTTTTTCCTCCATAAAAAACTTTTCCAATAAATCCGTGCCTAATCTTTTTAAAAAAGAACGTACCGTGCTTTTATGTTTACGAGCCAAAGTTCGAGCACAAGAAAGTCGAAGTATATATTTTATTCGGTATAAACTTTCTTTTTTAAAGATCCACTATGATAATGAGAGATATTTCTATATATACGCCCGAATCGGTCAAGAATAGCATAATCCGATAACTCAGTCCAGGCTGATTTACTCATGGGATGACCCAAGATGTTACAAAATCCCGCTTTAGACAAAGATTGGATCATTAGAGTAATTGGCACTAGGGTATCAAACTTATTTAAAGAATTCTCTATTAGAAATGTATTTTCTATCATTTGACTTCGAACTATTGAACGGTTTAATCGCACACTTGAAAGATAGCCGAGAAAGTTAAGGGCATAATTTGATATTTTATTTATATTGATTCTTTTTGGTTGAATCCACATATAAAAATAATATTGCCAAAATTTTATAAGATAAAATTTCCATTTATTCATCAAAAGATACGTTCCTTTTGAAGCCAAAATAAAATTTCCTTGATACCTGACATAATGAATTAAAAGGTCTTTAGACACCCAAAGAATGGATTTAAATTTATTATGAATGATTTTTAGTTTTATTTTTTGATAAAAATAAATTCGTTCAATAAATTTTTTATATGATATTGAACGTAAATAAAAAGAGTAGTTGCGTAGAAAAATTAAAATGGATTCATATTCAAATACATAAACATTATATAGGAATAATAATGAAATTTTATTTTTTGAAAAATAAAAACTAGATTTATTTATAGTCATAAAATTATACCAACTAGAATAGTCATGGAAAAAAAATCGTAATAAATGTAAAAAAGAAGAATCCGTTACCCAGTATCGAAGAATTTGGACCAAGATTTCTATATGAATAGGATGGGATATTTTTAAATCTAACATATAATTTAAATGTAAAAATTTATCCTCTAAAAAAGGAAATATTGAATGAATTGATCTAAAATTATGATATTTTAATATTTCTTTTTTTTCTAAGGAAGATATTAATCGTAAAGAAAATGGAATTTCCAAAACGACCACAAAACCTTCCAATATCTTTTGATAAAAAAGTGTATGGCAAACTTTACAATTCTTTTTTTTTAAATAATTAGAAAAAAAAGAATTCTGTTGATACGTTTGAGTTATTAAATGATTTATTAAACGCTTCACAATTAATAAGCTAAATTTTTTATAAAAATCTAGGTTGTCAAAAAAAATTTCTATATTTAAACTACGATCATGAGCAAGTGCATAAATATATTCTTGAAGGAGAAGTGGATATATGAAATTATATTTATGAGATATATCTAATTCAAAATTGCCCTTTAATTTATACAT